AAAACCCTTTTATTTATCTTTAGAAGAGATGAAATCATTTCAATAGATTGAAACCTTATTTTTAGGTAAATCAAATCCGAAATGTTTCTGTAGAATGTCCAATATCCGTTTCACATCTTCCATGCAAAAATGTTCAATTTTTAGAAGATCTTCTTGACTGTTATTCAAAAGGTCCAATAATGTATGTATATTGGACTTTTTAAGACAGTTATAGGTCTTGGAAGGCAATTCTGATTGATCAATAAAAATACATTTCAACGCCATTTTTTTTTTGTTTTTCCTTATATTAGCGATAGCGAATTCATCATGAAAGGTAAAAAGAGCTAAAGGGACCCCGTTTGCACTGTCCTCTAAATGGATTTCCCGCTCTTCCGCATGTAGAAAGGGAATAAATAAATCAATCAAATTGCGGGAAGCTTCATAAAGTGCTTCCTTAGGAGTTAAACTTCCATTTGTCCATATTTCTAGAAAGAGTATCTCTTGTTTTTCATTCCCATTTCCGTAAGAATGAACACTATGATTTGCATTTCGAACAGGCATGAATACTGCATCTATCGAATAACTTCCATCTTCGTCGTTATTGGGGGTTTTCATACTATATCCGCGATCTCTCTCGATTTGTAATTTAATACACAAATCAACCCGTTCCGTCAGGTTAGCTATATGCTGCGTAGCATCAACTATTTCGACAGAAGGTGGTAAAATGATATCTTGAGCAGTTACATATCTAGGACCCCTGACGCAAATAGATGCGTCGAGAGTTCCATACAGATTACTTCTCAATACAATTTCTTTCAAATTCATTACAATTTCATGTACTGATTCTTCAATACCGACTATCGTTGAAAATTCATGAGGCACCTTCTCAGATTTTACACGTGTAATACATGTTCCTTCTATTTCTCCAAGTAAAGCTCTTCGCATCGCGATACCTATCATATCTGCTTGACCTTTCATAAGCGGGGACAGAATGAAACGGCTATAATAAAGGCGCTTACTGTCTATTCTTGATTCAACGCACTTCCACCGCGGTGCGCCGGTGGCTACTGCTATTTCCTCTCGAACCATGCTAATATTATTGATCTGATTTTTGAATCATTATTTATTTCTCTTGAAATCTGTTTAATTCTGATTTCTACACACGCCTTTTTTTAGGGGGCCTACATCCATTATGTGGCATTGGGGTTACATCACGTACGAAACTTAAAAGTAGACCACTTCTGCGAATGGCCCGCAATGCTGCATCTCTTCCGAGACCAGGACCTTTTATCATGACTTCTGCTCGTTGCATACCCTGATCTACTACTGTACGAATAGCATTTCCCGCAGCGGTTTGGGCTGCAAAAGGTGTCCCTCTTCTGGTACCCTTGAATCCACAAGTACCGGCGGAGGACCAAGAAACAACTCGACCTCGTACATCTGTAACAGTCACAATGGTATTGTTAAAACTCGCTTGAACATGAATAACCCCTTTTGGTATTCTACGTCCAGCCTTACGTGAACCAATACGCCCACTTCTACGTGAACCAATCCTTGGTATAGGTTTTGTCATATATATATTTTTTCATCTTATCTTATTAAGTATGAGTCAGAAATATACGGATATATCCATTTCATATTAAAGCGAATACTTTATTTGTATTTGTACATCGGATTCCTTGAAGAGTCCCTTTTAGAAAGATTATCCTTGTCTCTGTTTATGTCTCGGGTTGGAACAAATTACTAAAATTCGTCCACGTCTACGAATCAAACGACATTTTTCACAAATTTTACGAACGGAGGTTCTTATTTTCATATTTTTTTTCCTTACCTTAATTCCGAATCTATTCTTTGGAAGAAAATAAGTCTCTTGAAATTTGGAACTCGAATCGGATCCCCACGCCCACGAAAGAAATGTTTAAAAGGGTGCCTAATCGTTCGAATCTTTGTTGCGAAGTCTATAAATTATACGTCCTCTGGTTGAATCATAACGACTTACTTCGATTTTGACTCTATCCCCTGGCAGTATCCGTATAAAACTGCGCCGGATTCTCCCTGAAACATAACCTAGGATTAAATCCTCATTATCTAAACGAACCCGGAACATACCATTGGGAAGTGATTCAGTAATTAAACCTTCATGAATCAATTTTTGTTCTTTCATTCCAGGCAACCTCCTTGAAGTATCAACTAATGGAGGAGGGGTAATATTAGACAACTAGCCCTTCTTCCCCTTTTCAGAAATCGGAAGTTGCGGATCCAATTCAGACACCTGAGCAGAGGGATTACCATATATAACACAAAATTTCTCCTCCAATGCCTTCTAGTCGAGCTTCACGATCTGTCATTACCCCTCGAGACGTAGAAAGAATGACAATTCCCATTCCGCCTAAAATTCTAGGTATTTTTTGATAGTTGGAATAGATTCGTAAACCCGGCCGGCTGATACGCTTTAAATTTAAAATAGTTCTAGATGTTCCTTTCCTATTCCTTCTATGTCGTAGGGTTGAAACCAAGAAATTTTTCCGATTTTCTCGATGTTTCCTAACGTTTTCAATAAAGCCCTCTCGTAAAAGTATTCTAACTATGTTTTCGGTCATATTTGTAGATGCTATTCGAACCGTTCCTTTTTTATCCATATGAGCATTTCTTATCGAAGTTATTATATCAGCAATAGTGTCCCTACCCATGACAAACTAGAATTCTTATTGCCTCTTATTTAAAATATAATCAACATGTTTTCTTTTTTTTTTTATTCCCTTTTGATTATTTTTTAAAGAATTTTTAAAGAATGAATAAAGAAAGAATAAATAAGGGGAAAAGTGAAGGGGTACGCGTGAGAAGGGGATATGCATGAGACATCATTTTCATAATTGATCCATTTTAGATATCCTACTTGATTATATATCATGATCTCATCGACTAGTATTTATAATACCTCAGGAGCTAATGAAACTATCTTAGTAAAATTCAATTGTCTCAATTCCCGAGCGATCGCTCCAAAAACTCGGGTTCCTTTTGGATTTCCTTCTTGATCAATGACAACTGCTGCGTTGTCATCATATCGTATTATCATACCGTTGTCACGTTTAAGTTCTTTACATGTACGTACAATCACAGCCCGAATTACTTCGGATCTTTCTAGAGGCATATTTGGCACCGCTTCTTTGATTACAGCAACAATAATATCACCAATATTAGCATATCGCCGATTACTAGCTCCTAAGATTCGAATACACATCAATTCTCGAGCTCCGCTGTTGTCCGCTACATTCAAATAGGTTTGAGTTTGAATCATATAATTTGTTTTATCTGTTATTTTGATGCAAAGGGCGCAGGAAAAAAGAAAGAAATATTTTTTGTCCAGAAATAGAAATTTGAAAAAAAAAAAGAAAGTAATTCTCGTTTTTCTTCACTATTTTTTTTGTTTCAACAGCCTTATCCTGCAATAACGAATTGAGTTTGTATAGGCATTTTTGACGCAGCTATTGAAATCGCGGCTCTAGCTACAGTTTCTGATATTCCCCCGATCTCATAAAGTATTCGGCCCGGTTTAACGACGGATACCCAATATTCAGGGGATCCTTTACCCGAACCCATACGGGTTTCTGCGGGTCTTACTGTAACGGGCTTATCGGGAAATATACGTACCCATATTTTTCCCCCGCGACGCGCATACCGTGCCATAGCCCGTCGGCCTGCTTCTATTTGTCTAGATGTAATCCAAGCGGATTCAAGTGCTTGAAGAGCGTATCTACCGAAACAAATACGATTGCCTCGATAAGATATTCCCTTCATCCTTCCTCTATGTTGTTTACGGAATCTGGTTCTTTTTGGGTTATAGTTGACGGGTATTTTTCCAACCCCATCTCTACTGCAGAACTGGACATGAGAGTTTCTTCTCATCCAGCTCCTCGCGAGCAAATAGAATAATCTCTTTCATTTTTATACCGAATCCTTGTTTTGTTTGTTTTAACCTTTTATCGAATTGGCTCGGCCGAACAAAAAATCGGGCAATCCAATAAGCTATTCTTCGCGGGCGAATATTAACTCTTTTTTACGCCTCATTCGTAAGGTAAATCCACGACCTCGCAGAAAAATGAATTGGCTCCCGGTTGGTTTCGCCATCCCACCCAATGAATCATTAGGATTCTATTTACAAATAAATCCTCTGCAGTCACAGGTTCCGTCGTTCCCACTGCTTCTCTATTAATGGCTAGGCCTGAATTATGCAGTGGAGCTTTCAATGTTAATGAAATTCATTTCCGAGTCAATCTTCCCAGTCTCTATTGACTTTAGGCTCTCTATTTATTTGAGTTCTCCTATCCTATGAACTGGATGATTGATCGAATTTTTATCCATATAAATGGAATTTAATGCTTTCTTACACTGCTTTTTCTTTTTTTATGAGATGATTCGTAGGCCATACATATTGGAATCCTATATCATTGATATTTTACTGATATCTTTCTCTCACCTTTCCATTTATCGGCATTCTTCTATTCTATTGTGATTCACAATACATAATTAGATTGCGTTTTCTTTTTTTATTTGATAGAAATCCATTTTATTTGATAGAAATCAATAATGTAGTTGCTACAACTATATGAAGTGTCAATCATATAGTGACTGCATATAGTGACTGATTTCTCGGATCTCGATAATACGAAGCAATGAGCTGGTTATTAGTTCTCTAGTTGTTATTAGTTAGGGACCCCGCCGGTATGTTTATTGTTTTTTTAATCCCAACCCTAAAGAAAAACCAACGAGTCGCACACTAAGCATAGCAATTCTTCCAAAAGATAAATGAAATTTTTATTCAACCCTATAGAATTAAGAATTAGAATGACTTATTTTTTTTTTAAGATAAAAACAATGAAACGGTTTTCGTTTTTTCTTCTATCGGGGTTCTATTATTTTATTTCTCATCCAAAAATATCCAAATTTTAATGCCTAATATCCCATAAATAGTTCGAACTGTATAGGAACAATAATCAATTTTAGCTCGAATGGTTTGTAGG